ATTAGGTTGAATCACTTCAATTTTTAACGATTTATAAAAACATTAGGTTGAATCACTTCAATTTTTAACGATTTATAAAAATATTAGGTTGAATCACTTCAATTTTTAACGATTTATAAAAACATTAGGTTGAATCACTTCAATTTTTAACGATTTATAAAAATATTAGGTTAAAATTTTGCGTTTTTTTGCGTTTACCAAATTTTTCGAACTATAATAGAGAGAGGGTAAAAAATTTTAAAATTATGGGAACAACAACTTTAAATCAAACAACTCTAGAAAGAGTAACTCATTTTGTTTTTCGATGGCTTTTTTCAACTAATCACAAAGATATTGGAACCTTATATATTATTTTTGGTGCTATTGCTGGTGTAGCTGGTACAGCTTTATCTCTATATATTAGACTTACATTAGCACAACCAAATGGAGGTTTCTTAGAATATAATCACCATTTCTATAATGTAATTGTAACAGGTCATGCATTTATTATGATTTTTTTCATGGTAATGCCTGTTTTAATTGGAGGATTTGGAAACTGGTTCGTTCCTTTAATGATTGGAGCACCAGATATGGCATTCCCAAGAATGAATAACATTAGTTTTTGGTTATTACCTCCTTCTCTTCTATTATTAGTTGAGTCTGTACTTTGTGAAGCAGGTGTAGGTACCGGTTGGACAGTTTACCCTCCATTATCTGGTATCATTGCACACTCTGGTGGTTCTGTAGATCTTGCTATCTTCAGTCTTCACTTATCAGGAGCTGCTTCTATTTTAGGTTCAATTAATTTTATTTGTACAGTTGCAAATATGAGAACTAATAGTTTACCATTCCATAAAATTCCTTTATTCGTTTGGTCTGTTTTCATTACTGCTATTCTATTATTATTATCATTACCTGTATTAGCTGGAGCTATTACTATGTTATTAACTGATAGAAATTTCAACACTACTTTCTTTGATCCTGCAGGTGGTGGTGATCCTGTATTATACCAGCATTTATTCTGGTTCTTCGGTCACCCAGAAGTGTATATTTTAATTTTACCAGCATTCGGTATTATTAGCCATATTGTTGTAAGTGCTTCTAGAAAACCTATTTTTGGTTATTTAGGTATGGTATATGCTATGTCATCTATTGGTATCTTAGGATTCATTGTATGGGCTCACCATATGTATACAGTAGGTCTTGATATTGATACAAGAGCTTATTTTACTGCTGCAACAATGATTATTGCTATTCCAACTGGTATTAAAGTATTTAGCTGGTTAGCAACTTTATGGGGAAGTACAATTGAATTAAGAGCACCTGTTCTATTCGCTCTTGGTTTTATTTTCCTATTCACTATTGGTGGAGTTACTGGTGTTGCTTTAGCTAACTCTGGACTAGATATTGCTTTACATGATACTTACTATGTGGTAGCTCACTTCCACTATGTATTATCTATGGGAGCTGTATTCTCAATTTTCGCTGGACTATACTACTGGTTCGAAAAATTAACTGGAGTAAATTACTCTGAAATTTTAGCACAGATTCATTTCTGGACTTTCTTCGTTGGTGTTAACTTAACTTTCTTCCCAATGCACTGGTTAGGAGTAGCTGGTATGCCAAGAAGAATCCCAGATTATCCAGATGCTTATTACTTATTCAATAAGATCTCTTCATGGGGTTCTTATATTTCAGCAGTATCTGCTCTTTTCTTTTTCTTCTTACTAGCAGAAGCATTCTATAGTAACAGACAAAGAGTATAAATATTGTTTTAAATTTTTAATTCAATAATATATATGATTTATAGCCCTTTAGATCAGTTTAAAATAGCTCCTCTTATTACTTTCCAAGTTGCAGGTATTGATTTATCTGTTACAAACTTTTTATTAGCATCTTTAGTAACACTTTTTATGCTTCAAAGTCTTGTATTTTTAATTAAAGAGCCTACCACAAATTCATTCTTTATTATTCCAAGTGGTTGGCAAAATATTATTGAAAAAATTTACAGTCTTGTAACTCAACTGTTATCTGATATTATTACTACAGGAAGTGAAAAATATTTCCCTGTTGCAATTGTATTATTTATGTTTATTTTAACAAATAACTTAATCGGTATGGTGCCTTATAGCTTTACAACTACAAGTCATATTACCTTAACCTTTTTCTTATCATTCTCTATTTTTGTAGCTATGAATGTTATTGGTTTTCAAAAGCATGGTATGGAATTTTTTTCTTTATTCTTACCAGCTAACACCACTTTCTTTTTAGCATTAATTTTAGTTCCAATTGAATTAATTTCTTTTATTGCTAAACCAGTTAGTTTAGGTGTTCGGTTATTTATTAATTTAATGGCTGGACATAGTTTATTAAAAGTTATTGTTGGTTTCTCTTGGAATATGTTATTAGTAGAAAATTTAACAGCTATTGCTTTTATTATTCCACTAGCAGTTCTTGTTGTTTTAATGGGTTTAGAGTTAGGTGTTGCGTTAATTCAGGCGTATGTATTTATTACTCTAACAGCTATTTACTTAAATGATAGTGAAGCTCTTCACTAGTAAATAATTAAAACATATTGTTCAAATAGCTCAGTTGGTAGAGCAAAGGACTGAAAATCCTTGTGTCGGCAGTTCGAGTCTGCCTTTGAACATTTTTATAGCGTAATGAAAAATTATTTATGGAATATGCTTACTAATATAAAAAATGGCCAAATGGCTAAAAAAAGTGTTATTATAGGACCTAGAAAAAATATTTGTGAGTCTTTTTTAAAAATATTATGGGATGAAGGTTTTATTTCTGGCTATAAAATTTCATCTACTAATACCAATAATATAGAAATCTTTTTGTCATATACTAAAAGTGGTAAGCCAGTGATAAATTCATTAAAATTTTTATCTAAACCAAGTCAAAGAGTTTATTACTCTTCAAAACAGATTTGGAAAATTGACTCATCCAAAACATTTATAATCTTTTCAACTAATCTTGGACTAAAGTCAATTATTGAGTGTAAAAAAAATAAGATTGGTGGTGAGCCTTTAATAATCATAAATTAATTTATTAAAAAATAAAATGATTAGTTCAAACAAGTTTAAGAAGAAACATACTATTAAAATTCCAAAAAGTATCAAATTATTGTATTGTGATAAAAAAAACATATTAACTTTTATTGGAAGCTCTCAGACAAAATCTTTGAAATTAAAAGTAAAAATTTTTCTAGAACCTATGTTAAATTTAATTACTGTAACCAATATTCCAGTTTCTGGTGCATCTACAACTGACTTCAAGAATGCTAAGAAAGTGCAGGGTACTACAGTTGCTAAAATAAAACAAATTCTTACAGAGATTACATATACTTTATATCATAAACTAAATTTAGTGGGGGTTGGGTATAGAGTATTTCCATATGAGTCTTTAGATAATCAGTTGTATTTTAAATTAGGGTATAGTCATTTAATTTATTTTAACGTTCCAGGAGATTTAAACACCCATTGTCAGAAGTTTACCAAATTATTTTTATATGGTAACTGCTCGTTTGATAGCTTAACTCAAACTGCAGCTCAAATAAGAGCTTGTAAATTTCCAGAACCATATAAAGGTAAAGGAATCTTACATGATCAAGAAACTATAACTTTAAAGAAAGGTAAGAAAATTTAAATTCTAATGAAAATAAAAAGACTTAAATTCAAACAAATCTTAAAGTTGCATTTATTAAGCTCACAAGCTTACAAATATGCAGAAAAAAAAATTAGTTCTGGTATTTTAACTGATTTTAATTTAACTCAAGTTATTAGTGGCTTAAAAAAAGCATTACATATTATTTTTGAGTATAATCAAGCAAATAAAACAATATTATTTATTGGGGTTCCGAAGAAATTAGAATTAAAGATTAATAGATTAACAGCCCATTCTGCGGTTCCTTATAATTTTGATTTGCAAGGAGTTATTGCTAATAATGTAAAGTCATCTAAATTGAGTAAAGTAGGTAATCAGCATTCTTCAAAGCTGTATCTTAAATCATTAATGCCAAAATTGCAAAAAAAACCTGATTTAGTTGTTCTTTTTTCCCACGAAAAAAAACAAGCAATTATCAATGAAAGCTATGTTTCGAAAGTACCCGTTATAGCCTTTAACTCAGACGGTGTTTCAGAAGATATCTGGTCAAATAATTTTTATAACTTTAAAGGTGTTGATTCTAATTCGACAACAGCTTTTAACAAGAATCTTTTTTTTCTAGGGCTTAATTTTCTATTTAAGAATTTTAAGAAAAAAAGTCAAAGCCAAACTACTAGCTCTAACTTTAATCTTATAAGAAAAAAAAGGTTTAAATAAAATTATATTCTTAAAATATATTTATGGTACAGAAAAGTCGGAATAAACCTTTTTATAAACAATTTTTACGGTTAAGAAAAAATATTCAAAACCGTTTTAAATTGTTTACATTTAAAAAACAAAAATGGGCTAAGTTTCAAGAATATTCAAAAAACCAATTAAGATTTTCTAGACGTTTTAAAGTTAGAGATCAATTTCAACTATCTGTTTCAAGATTTGCTAGTCGAGGTAATTCATTTAAGAAAAAGTTTAGAAATAATTTATATGAGCGTAAAGCATTTAGTTTATTTTATGGTAAATTGAAGAAAAATTATTTAAAAAAAAATATTCTTAAATTAATTAGCTCTAAAAGTTACTCATCTAACTTTGATTTTAGATATAGAGTATTACAATTTTTTGAAAGTAGATTAGATACTGTTTTATATAGAGCTAATTTTAGTTCTAGTATAAAAAGTTCAGGTCAACTTATTTTACATGGGCATGTTTTAGTTAATGGAGTTACAGTAAAAAGTAAATCTTACATTTTAAAAATGAATGATTTAATTGAAATAGCACCTAATACAAAATCAAGAGCGTTAGTTAAAAAAAGTTTAGACAGCTCTAATTTTTGGCCTATACCACCAAAGCATCTAGTATTAAATTATAGAACACTTCAAATACTTTATATATATTCAAACTCATCAAATCTGATGCCTATTTTCAATCATTATTTAAATATGGATTCAGTAATTACAAATATTAAGAAGTATTAAGACCTTATAACATTCTTTAGTAGCTCAGTCGGTAGAGCAAATGGCTGTTAACCATTTGGCCGTTGGTTCGAGTCCAACCTGAAGAGTATCTTAAAATGCCTCAATTTGATTTTTCTACTTTATCTGTAGTGCTATTTAGTTCATTAGTGAGTGCAGCTGTATATTATGCTTTCATTTCATTACGGTTGTTACCTGAAATTATTACTGTTTTAAAATTCAGAACAAAAAAATTATTTAAGGAAAATTCATCAAGCTTAAATTCAGTTTTTTTACCTAATTTATTCAGTTATGATATTATTGTTAAAAGAAAAAGTTAGTGTATGTTAATACTAATTTAAAGGGGATATAACTCAATTGGTAGAGTGTATGCTTTGCAAGCATAAAGTCATCGGTTCGATCCCGATTATCTCCACGCTCGTTTGGTGGAATTGGTAGACACGTCAGACTTAAAATCTGATTCTATTTTGGAGTATCGGTTCAAGTCCGGTAACGAGTATTTTAAAACGATTTAATATTCGCCATTATAACTAAAAAGGTTATGTTTATAGATAATGTATAGCCAAAATGATGGAATTGGTAGACATGCTAGGTTTAGGTTCTAGTTCTTTTAAGAGTAGGGGTTCAAGTCCCCTTTTTGGTATTAACTTTAGTTTTGATAATATGGTTACAATAAATCAACTTTGTAAAAAGCAAAAAAGTCGAAAAAAGAAAAGAAAATTAAATAAGGTACCAGCTTTAGATCAGTGTCCGCAAAAAAAAGGGATTTGTACTAAATTAGTATTACGAACGCCTAAAAAACCAAACTCTGCTTTAAGAAAGATTGTAAAGTTACGGCTTAGTAATAATAAAATGGTTTATGCTTATATACCTGGAGAAGGACATAATTTACAGGCTTACTCGACTGTAATTATGCGAGGAGGTCGGGTAAAAGATTTGCCTGGTATTAAGTACCACTTAGTTCGAGGAAAACTAGATTTTTCAGGTTTAGCATCAAGAAAAACTGCAAGATCTAAATATGGAGCAAAAAAAGTTAAAAAATACGTATGATTAAGTCTTTAAAAACTAATAAGAATTTAAATTTGAAATCAAAAATTATTAATACATTAATGATAAGTGGTAAAAAAAGTACGGGAGAAAAAATTGTTTTAAAATTTGCTAAACAATTCCAAAAGTTAAGCAATAAAAATTTTAAAAATATGGTTCAATTAGCTATAATTAATTCAACTCCAACATTTAAACTGAATGAACAAATTGTTAAAAAAGGTAAACGAAAAGCTGTAAAAAGTACACCTATATTTATTACAAGTGATTCGCTTAGAATTATAACATCTTTGAAATTCATTCGAAATTCAGCTCTTAAAAACAAAAATTCAACTCAGTTTTATGAGAGCCTGGTAAGTGAGATCTTGGCATCTGCTAATTCAAAAAGTCAATCAGTTGATAAGAAAAATGAATTGCAAAAGCAAATCTTACTTAACAAAAGATACTTATCAAAATTTCGGTGGTAAATTCATACTTTGTGAATTTAACTAAAAAGTGTTCAAATATTACGTCTAATAGGACTTGAACCTATAACCTTTGGGACCGAAATCCAACGCTCTATCCAATTGAGCTATAAACGCAAGGTAATTTAATATTTTTTATTTGAGAAAAAATGATTCAACAAGAAACTATTTTAAAAGTAGCAGATAATTCTGGGGCAAAAACAGTAAAATGCATTAAAGTTTTAGGTGGATTTCAAAGAAGATATGCTAGCCTAGGAGATCTTATCGTTGTATCTGTTCAACAATTAAGAAATAAATCTAAGAGTACTTCTAAAGTATTAAAAGGTGGTGTTTTTAGAGCATTGGTTGTTCGAACAAAAAAAAATTGTAAAAAACGAGATGGGTCATTCTTTATGTTAGAAGAGAATGCAGTTGTTTTAATAAACAAGCAAGGAAATCCTATAGGTACTAGAATTCTAGGTCCTATACCTAAAGTTTTAAAGAAAAAAAAATTTATGAAATTTGTTAGCCTATCAGTAGGTTTGATTTAAGTTTAAAAGAAAGATTGTGACTATTCTAGAAAATTATTATAAAAAAGTAATTCAGTATGATTTAATAAATAAGTTTTCTTATACTCATTTAGATGAGATTCCTAAGTTAAAAAAAATTATTCTAAATTTTGGATGTAAAAATTCTGATATTAAAAATCTTGCTTCTGCACTTTTTTCCTTAGAATTGATAACAACAAACCAAGGGTCTTTAGTTAAATCTAAAAGATCTAATATTTTATTAAAAATTAGAAAAGGTAACCCTGTTGGTTGTGTTGTAGTTTTAAAAAAAGAAAAAATGTATAATTTCTGTTTTAAACTCATATCTAAGGTTTTCCCAAGTTTAAAAGACTTTAAGGGAATTAAAATATCAAAAAAGTTGGGAATCACAAGTTTTTCTTTTACATTAAAAGATTTAATTAGTTTTAAGGAGTTAGAAAAACAGTTCTATTTGTTTATTAATTTACCTCCATTAAATATAATATTGGTAACTAATTCTAAAACTAGAGAAGAATTAATATATTTATTACATTCTTTTAAAATTCCTTTAATTTAAAGAAATATAAGCAATTGTAACTCAATTGGTAGAGTGTAACCTTGCCAAGGTTAAAGCTAAGGGTTCAAATCCCTTCAGTTGCTAATGGATAGATGGCCGAGTGGTCTAAGGCGATAGTTTTGAAAACTGTTGTAATTAATAGTTACCGTGGGTTCGAATCCCACTCTGTCCTAAAGATTTAAATTTTATTTTAGTATTATTGTAGGCTAAATAACATAATCGGTAATGTGCGAGATTGCAAATCTTAAAATACTGGTTCAAGTCCGGTTTTAGCCTTAAGAAGTAATAAAAAAAAAATGATTTTTACAGCAATAATAATTTTTTTAAAAGTTCTTAGTATTTCTATCCCAATGTTACTTGCGGTTGCTTACTTTACAGTATCTGAACGGAAGATCATGGGAGCGGTTCAAAGACGTAGAGGTCCTAATGTTATTGGATTTATAGGTTTAACTCAAGCATTATCTGATGGATTAAAATTATTTGTTAAAGAAACTGTTTTACCAAGTAATTCTAATGTTATTATTTTTGTGTTAGCTCCAGTACTTTCATTTTTATTAAGTGTTGCTGCTTGGGCAGTTATTCCATTTGCTCATAAAGCTGTGTTAGCTGATATTAACCTTGGAATTCTATATTTATTCGCTGTTTCATCAATGAATGTTTATGGTATTGTTTTAGCTGGATGGTCTAGTAACTCTAAGTATGCTTTTTTAGGTGCTTTACGATCAGCAGCGCAAATGATTTCTTATGAAATTTCAATTGGTTTTATAATCTTAAGTATTTCTGTTTGTGTAGGATCATTAAACTTAAGCAGAATTATTCTAGCTCAGCAGGAAGTTTGGTTAATTGTTCCATTATTTCCATTATTTGTAATGTTCTACATTTCTATGTTAGCAGAAACAAATAGACAGCCTTTTGATTTACCAGAAGCTGAATCAGAATTAGTTTCTGGTTATAATGTAGAATATTCAGCAATGACTTTTGCATTATTCTTTTTAGCAGAGTATTCGAATATGCTTCTTATGAGTTCGTTATCTGCTATTTTATTTTTAGGAGGTTGGCTTCCTCCATTTAACATTTTTCCTTTATATTTTGTACCTGGAAGCCTTTGGTTTTCATTAAAAGTGTGCTTAGGTGTTGTATTTTTTATTTTAACACGGGCTACACTTCCTAGGTATAGATATGATCAATTAATGTATCTTGGATGGAAATGCTTTTTACCTTTTGCTATAGGATATTTAATGTTTACTATTGGTATCTTAGTTAGTTTTAACTGGTTACCATATTAATTTTAATTTGTTCTATAAGAATTAATAATTCATAAATTAAAATTAACCCAACACTAATACCTACTTGGCTTAAAACATCCGGTGGTGTTATGATTGTAGAAAAGACTACAAACATTAAATAAAAAAGTTTTCTAAGCGTTTTTTTTAATTGTTTGCTTAAACTTGTTAGTACAATAATAAGTACAGCTAAGAATTGGCAATTGATTAAGCATATATAATATAAGTTTGTTATATAATGGAAGTATTCTATTAATCTTGCTTCGAAAAAGAAGGATATAGGTTGAAGAGTATTTAAATGATTTTGAAAATGTAAAAAAAAATTCCAACTAAAAGGAATTATAATTTTATATAACAAAATAGTAGAAACTAACCACGATATAATAAAAATTTGAAGTGAAAGTTTAAGTTTTCTATATTCAAATTTGTATAATCCTAATGAAAAAAACATTAAAGTTTGATATAATAGGATAAGTATTGTAATTTGGTTAGTTATAAATACGCTTAATTCCAAATAAACATAAAAAATTTCTGTTATATTTGTAAAAATAAAATGGGGTTTAATATTGAAGCTTAAAAAAGAATTGCTTGAATCAATTAACATAAATAAGATAGCTTCTTTATATATATAACACAGAGTTAAAGAAAATATCCAGCAAATTATTATTACTAATATTCTGTTTTTAATTTCATTATAATATTTGTATAGCATTTATATTGATTTTAAAAAAGGGAAATAGCTCAGTTGGTAGAGCAGCGGTTTCCAAAACCGAAGGACACGGGTTCAAGTCCCCTTTTTCCTGTTTTTTTCTTGAAAGATTTTGTTTATTTGTTTTGTTACATTTAACAATCCTTTTTTGGCGCTTTGTAAATCTCCAAATAATAAAAAAAGAATTATAATTACAACTATAATTTGTCCAATACTGATTCTCATAAAAATGTTTTTAAACTTTTTAGGCCTATAGTTCAGTGGTAGAACGTGCTGCTCATAACGGCTTTGTCGTAGGTTCAAATCCTGCTAGGCCTATATAATATTTTTATTATTCCTTTACAAATGGATTTTAATTTTAAAACTTATCAAATTGTAAAATTAAAAAAATACTTCAAAACCAATAATCTTTTCTTTTTGTTTCATTCAGCGAAGCTAAATTTAACAAAATGGTCTTTAATAGAACAAAATTTAAAAAAATTAAAATTAAATTATTATAAACCGTTAAACAAAACAACAGTAAAAACTTTTAAAAGTTCTATTTATAAAAATTTTGATTCAAATATTGTAGGTTTTATTCTGTTTATTAGTCCAAACTATAAAACAATGGAATTAAACTTGCAATCTTTAATTAAATCTTTAAAATCATTTTCTTTTGTTTCGATTAAACTTAATAATAAAATATATTCAGTTTCGCAATTAAAAGGTTTAAATGATTTATCTTATAAGAAAAGTGCCTTTAACTTCTATAAAGTGTTAGATAAACAATTAAAAACTAGTTATGTTCTAACAAATAAAAAAAAAATTTCGAAATAATGTGATTTGAACACATGACCTCCTGTTCCCAAAACAGGCGCGCTACCGACTGCGCTATATTTCGATGTTCTAATATATGGAGAAATGGCTGAGTGGTTTAAAGCGGTAGACTGTAAATCTATTGAGTTTTCTCATCGTAGGTTCGAATCCTGCTTTCTCCTAATTAATAACACAATATTATATAATATTCTATTTAAATTTCTTTGTATACTTTTTACGACGTACTTTTTTTTTACGGCACCCGTTATATGGGGTTTGGTTAAAGCTTTTAATTACTCGTAAGTATAAAGATCTTTTTAATTTACTAATAATAAGGTTTTTATAAAAAGTTACATTATTTAAGTGTAAAGCAACTGGTTTGTTTTTTATAAATGTTGCTTTTTGTAATAGAAGAGACATTAATTTAAATACTGCAATTCGTCTTTTTCTTTTTTGTTTTCCACTCAATCCAACAGACCCAGAAGAATAAAAAAGTTTCATATTTCCTTTGATATCTGATACATTTATTATAGTATTAGCTTTCAAAAAAGAAATATTAATTACGTACATTACAATCAAATTTTGATTTACATCTTGTTCTACTGAAAGTTTTTTTACACTTAAATTCTTATAATTATTTTCTTTTATTTTTTTTAAAGAATCGATTTGAGTTTTAAGGTTCTTCACATAGAATCTTTCTTCGTTCAATAAAGAAACTTTTGCTTTTAATCTATTTGATATACTAGCAAATAAGGTATTTGATAAATTCATAAAAATAAAAACGTATTTATTTTTTAAAAAATGACATTACAAAAAGTAAAGCCAACAACTTCTTCACAAAGGCAGTTAATTAAATTAAATCAAAAAAGTCTAAATTTAAGTAAAAAACCTATTTTAAAGAGTAAACTTAATGGAAAAAAAAATTCTAGTGGTAGAAATCATTTAGGACGAATTACTGTTTCTCACAAAGGTGGTGGTGTAAAAAGAAGGTATCGAGAGATTCTTTTTTCTAGAACCATGAACTCTACAGGAATTGTTTGTAGTTTGGAGTATGATCCTAACCGAAATGCTTACATTGCAGCAGTTTTTGATTTTATAAATTTCGAATTCTTTTATATGCTAGCTCCTCAAAACTTACGGGTTGGTGATATTGTAAAATCTGGATTAGAAATTGAACCAAGTTTAGGGAATTCTTTACCAGTATCTGGAATTCCTATTGGAACTTCTATTTATAATGTTTCACCTAAAATCAATGGTAAAGGTATTATTTCAAGATCAGCAGGAACATTCTCTGTTATTAAAGAAAAGACTGATAAGTATACTTTAATTGAATTAAGTTCAGGTGAACAACGTTATATCCCATCTAAATGTTTTGCTTCAATTGGTGAAGTATCTAAAGAGTTACATTTTTTAACTCGTTTAGGAAAAGCTGGACAATCTCGTTGGCTTAATAAAAGACCAACTGTTAGAGGGGTTGCAATGAACCCAATTGATCACCCTCATGGTGGTGGAGAAGGGAAAAAATCTGGTAATTCTAGAACTCCTTGGGGTAAACCTAATTTAAGAGGAAAAACAAGTAATTCAACTAATAAATTAATAGTTAAAAAATAATATATGAAAAGATCAAAGTGGAAAGGTCCTTTATTAGTAAAACTTGAAAATATTAATAAAAAATTGCCATTATTGCCTAGAAATTATGAGATAACTTCTCAAGTAATAGGACTATCATGTAATGTGCATACAGGAAAAAAATATACAAAATTAAATATAACCAGTGAAATGATCGGTCATAAAGTAGGTGAATTTGTTCCTACACGAGAAAGGTTTGAGTTTAAAAAGAAAAAAAAGAAAAAATAATTTTTAAATGGGACAAAAAATAAATCCAACTATTTTTCGACTAGGTGTTAACAAAACATGGAAAACTGAATTTTTTGAAAAAAAAACACATGAATTACCTTTATATACATTTAAAGATTTAGAAATCAAAAATTATGTTGAAAGATTTTTTGAAACTCAAGGTATTCTTTTACATGATTATAAGCAGCATTACAGTAATTCAACATTAAACTTATACATATCTTACTTTATTTCATCTGAATTTAGTATAGATAAGAAAAGTAAAAATGCTAATAATAATTATCTTACTCTTGTTAATAGTAAGGGTACAAAAAAAACAGTTTTAGATTCTTCTTCATCTGATTTAAAAACTTATTCAATTTTAAAAAATAGTTTATTTAAAAACCAAGATGTTAAAGAAGTGTATAAAATGAGAAATTATTTAAAAAGCAATTCTAATTCGTTATCAGAATTAAATTTTACTAAGTTAAATAATGAGTCTAATAAAGATTTATTAACTAGTATGAAAATCGAAGGTATTTTAAACAATTTCTTTCGAGTTTTAAGTTTATTTACAAATAATAAATTTAATATTGTAGTTAATTTTTGTTGTCTTAATAAAGATTTAAGTTATTTAAAAAAAACTCAAGAAAAAAATTTTATGCTATTACAAAAATTTAAGAGTACTCCATCTTTTAAAGAAGGTATAGAATTATTATTTCATACAGTTTATAGTAAATCTTCAGCTTATCTTTTAACTAAGTTTATTGCATTACAAATTAAAAAAGTAAAAAGACATAAGTTTTTTTTAGCCTTTTTAAAGCAAGCTCTAACCGTTCTTTTAAATTCTAAATTCTCTAAAGTAAAAGGAGTTAAAATTATAATTAAAGGTAGATTAAATGGTGTGCCTCGTGCAAGTCATAAAATTTTAACTATCGGGGATACACCTGTTCAAAGCTTAAATGCTGTTATTGATTATGCTCAAATGACAGTGCATAATGCAAATGGTAGTTACGGAATTAAAGTTTGGGTAGTTGAAAAATAAATTTTACTTCAATTACTAAGAATTAAAAATGTTTTTACAACCAAGAAAAACAAAGTATAAAAAAACAAAAAAAGGAAGATTAAAAAAATTAGAATTTAAAGCTAATACAATAAGATTTGGTGAACTTGGTTTAAAAGCTGAGATTTCTGGTATGATTACTGCTCGACAGATAGAATCGGCTAGAAGAGCTATTTCTAGAAAAATTAAACGTAAAGGAAAAATTTGGATATGTATATTTCCAGATTTACCTATTACAGCTAAACCAACAGAATCTCGTATGGGTAAAGGTAAAGGTGCCGTTTCTCATTGGGTTGCAAGAGTTAGAGGCGGTACTACACTATTTGAAGTGTGTGGCGTTCCTACACATGTTGGTATCGAAGCATTAAGATCTGGTAGTAAAAAATTACCGATTAAAACAAAAATATTTGACTAATATCTTGAAATAATTGTAGTTGGGACTCTTTTCATAAATATAGTGAAGCTGCTTTGAGTCGTTCGAAATAACATAAGTCAATTTAATATGACTTATGTTATTACAAGCAGCTAAATTTGTTGGAGCTGGTCTATCAACAATGGGATTAGCAGGAGCTGGGGTAGGTATCGGTATGGTGTTCGCATCATTAGTACTAGGTATTTCTAGAAACCCTTCTATGAAAGACGAAATGTTCAGAATGGCTATTTTAGGTTTCGCACTAACTGAAGCTATTGCATTATTCGCGCTAATGATTGTTTTCTTAATTCTTTTCGCAGTATAAAAACAATCAAACGAGTACATAGCTCAGTTGGTAGAGCATTGGACTTTTAATCCACAGGTCCTGGGTTCAAGCCCCAGTGTACTCAATATTTATTAATGGCTGGAATTGAATTAAACTTTTATTTGTTAGGTACCACTATAGCATTATTTCATATTGGAATGCTTGGTTTAGTATTAAACCGTGGAAATATTTTAAAAACAATTATGTCTTTAGAGATTCTACTATTATCAGTGAATCTTGCTTTCATAACATTTTCTTTATACCTAGATGATATGGTTGGGTATATTTTTGTATTATTTATTTTAGTTCTTTCTGCAACAGAGTCTTCTATTGGTTTATCAATTCTGTCTGTTTTTTATGAGCAGAGAGATGATATTGCATTAGATCCTATTAAAATTAAGAATCAAAATTTAAAGATATAACGAAAAAGATGGGACTTGAACCCACAGTCTCCGACGTGACAGGTCGGCGCTTTAACCAATTAAGCTACATTTCCTTCTTAATTATAATTTAAAAATGTCAAAAACAAATTTAAATAAAGTATCATTACTTGCATATTTAATAAACTTAGGTATTTCTGTACCTCATTACTGCTATCATAATAATTTATCAATAGCAGGAAATTGTCGAATTTGTATTGTAGAAATGGGAAATTTAAATAAACCAGTAGTATCTTGTGCTGTTAGTGCAGGAACAAGTTTATTTAATCATGAAATTTACCATAACAGTGGTTTAGTTAAAAAAGCTAGAGAAAATGTTATGGAGTTTTTATTATTAAACCACCCTTTAGATTGCCCTATTTGTGATCAAGGTGGTGAATGTGACTTACAAGATCAGTCTTTATTTTTTGGTTTTACTAAGCGAAGATTCTATAAATTTAAAAGAATTGTTTCTAATAAAAATTTAGGACCTATTGTTAGAACTGTTATGACTCGATGTATTCATTGTACAAGATGTGTACGATTTAGTGCTGAAATTGCTGGTGTTGAAGAGTTAGGGGTATTTGGACGAGGTAATCAAAGTGAAATTGGTACTTATGTAAATAAAGTACTATTATCAGAACTTTCTGGTAATATTATTGATTTATGTCCCGTAGGAGCTTTAACAACTAAAACCTATTAATTATGAAATTAATTTTAATTTGAAGTAGTTTCATATTAATTGTAAGTTATTTCGAGGATTTAAACCAAGTTTACTATATATTATTTGGTTTAAGTATGTTTTATATAACATACCTATACAATAGGATTTTTGATGTAAATATGCCTATAAGAGTAATAATTGTTCTTATCAACGTTCCTATTATGATTTTATGGTATATAGCATTTGTTTATAATGATTTTCTTTGCATAAACCCAATACCTTACGAAATGTTCGTATATATATTTTTATTTTATTTATATATAAACATTTATTTCTATTGTGACTTACCCGCATCTTTAAACAGTTACATAGGCGAACCAACTTTTTGCGGTAATTTAACTAATTTTAAATTTTTATGTGGATAAATACCACATACTAACTAGCTTAAATAATTTATTACCAGCTTGACTTTCTAAGCCCGCTGATTTGACCTGATTTAACTAGCTTTAAAAAAACAGTTCGAGAAAAATTTGTAAACTTATGAAATGTTTTTTTATTGATTGTTTTTACACATCTATTAGATAAAACTGTTTTTGAACCTTGTTTATCAAAATCAGATAATTGATAAATTGCATTCCAACGTACAGTTTTTAAAAAATTTGAATTTATTGATATTTGTTTTAATATAAAATGTTTTAATTCTAATTGTTTAACAGATTTTCTATTCTCTCTATCTTTTGTAAATAATTTTTTCATTATCTAATTTAATTTTAATGTTTCCCAAGGAGATGTGAATTTAAAAGCTCTATACTCTTGACTTAATTCAACACGCTCATTAATTACTCGTTTTCTTGTATAATCATAACTAACTTCGATAAAACCACTTAAAGGGAAATCTTTTCTTAATGGATAACCTTCAAAACCATAATCAGTTAATAATCGTGTTAAATTTGCATGATTAGTAAAGAAAATACCATACATATCCCAAGTTTCAGACTCATACCAACTTGCTGCTGGATAGATTGTTCCGCATGATTCAATTGGAAGTAACTCAGTTGTTAAAACTTTAACTCTTAATCTAATATTATATCTAACGCTTAAAAGTTCATAAACTACCTTAAATCGGTATTTGTTTGAAGGGTAATCTACACCAGAAATACATGTTAAAATTTTAAATTGATATTTTATATGATTTTTTAAAAATGTTAACACAGGTATTAAGTGGTTTCTTCGAACAATAAGACTTATTTCTCGTTGATGGATTTGAATTTTTAAAATAGGTAATACTTTTGTAATAACTTTAAGATTTTCAGCAATAAATAAATTATTCATTTAGCATTTCTTAAAAACGCTTATTTTTTTTTGCAGATTTCGCATTTGTATGAGTTCTTTGACCTCTTACAGGTAATCCTCGTACTCTTCTTAAACCTCTATACGACTTAATAGCAATTAATTTTTTTAAACTTAATGATTTAAATTTTTTAAGCTCATTATTTAATAAAAGATTTAATGAATCAATAAGTTTAAGTATTTCTGAAATTTGCTCTTGATTTAAGTTTTTAATTTTTAAATTTATAGAAAAGCCTAATTTTTTACAAATAGAAAAAGCAGTACTTCTACCAATACCGTGAATTTTTGTTAATGCAAAAAATACTGACTTATTCTCTGATAAATTTGTTTCTAATAAATAAAGCATTTAGTTAAAAATACATGTTTTCAACAAGGTTATTAACACTCATATGAATTGAACTTAAATAAGCTTCTGGAGTTAAACCTAAAATTAATGTATAACAAATTAAAGGTACAAAAATAAAAAATTCTCGTTTATTTATATCTAAAGTTTGTTTAACATATTGGCTCTTTAAATTACCAAACGCAATTCTATTGAATAACCAAAGAGCATAACAACCACCTAAAATCATACCAGTAGCACCGAAAAAGGTTATACTGGAATTAACTTTAAATGAACCAGCAAAAATTAAGAATTCACCAATAAAACCACTGGTTCCTGGTAAACCAATATTTGCCATAGTAAAAAATAAAAATATAGAAACATATAAAGGCATTGTATGAACAAAACCTCCATAATATTTCACAAGTCGAGTTTTATAACGCTCATAAACAACACCAATAATAACGAATAGAGCACTTGCTACAAAACCATGACTTAAACTTTGAAGTAATGCACCTTCAATACCAACATTGTTGAAACTAAAAATACCTAACATAACAACATTCATGTGAGCTACTGAAGTATATGCAATGATTCGTTTAAAATCAGTTTGACGAATAGCAGTTAAAGATGTATACACTATACCTACTAACGATACTGTATAAACAAATGGTGTAAAATAAAATGAAGCTTGAGGAAATAATGGTAATGAAAATCTAATAAAACCATAAGTACCTAATTTTAGTAATACCCCTGCTAGAATTACTGATCCTGCTGTTGGAGCTTCTACATGAGCTTCTGGTAACCATAGATGAACAGGAACCATAGGAACTTTAGCAGCAAAAGCTAGAAAAAATGTAAACCATAGAATTTTCTGTTCTAAATCAGAAAAAACGAAAGTTAATAAAATTTCATAATCAGTAGTTCCAACCTGATTGTAAATATAAAGGATCGATAGTAACATTACAACAGACCCTAATAAAGTATATAAGAAAAAATAATAAGATGCTAACATCTTTCTTTCCCGTGAACCCCAAATACCAATAACTAAAAACATTGGAATCAAAATACTTTCAAAAAGAATATAGAACATTAACACGTCCAATACACAAAAAACTCCAATTAAAAGAAATTCGATCATTAAAAAAGATATTAAATATCCTTTTAAGTTTGAATTTATACTATTCCAACTAATTAAAATACAAAGTGGAATTAAAAAAGTTGTTAACAATAAAAAGAATAATGAAATTCCATCAATCCCTAGAACAACATTTAAATTTAATACAGGAACCCATAAAATTTTAGTAACAAATTGAAATGTTCCTACTGATTTTTTAAAAGCACCCCAAACAAACAAAAACCCAATAAAAGGTAAGCTAGAAAAATTTAAAGCAATTACTTTTTGTAATTGTTGCTGTTCAGAATTCACTAATAATAAAAGAAAAATTCCTATTAACGGAATAAGCGCTATATAAAATAAAATATCTTGAAAATAAAACGAAGCTATTGAACTCATATTAATTTATTTAAAAGGGATTCGAACCCCACCAAACTGATAAAAACCTTGGAGTAAAAGGATTCGAACCTTTGAATGATCGTACCAAAAACGATTGCCTTGCCACTTGGCTATACTCCAAATATTTTATTAATTATCTTAAATATTTCTTTTTATAAGATGATGAATATTTAGATTCAACACTTTTTTTATGTTTTTTTTGATTTAGAACAAAATTTTTATCATCTTGTTTCTGAAAACTAACAAATTTATTATTTAAAGATGCTTCCATATCATATGAAAAATAGAAGCTTCCATCAGAAAAAATATTAATATTTTTAAAAACTTTCATGTATATTTTTATCTATCTACTTCTCCAAATACGATATCTTGAGTTCCAATAATTGTAACAACATCAGCAATCATATGTCCTCTTGACATCATATCTAACCCTTGTAAATGAGCAAAACCAGGAGCTTTAATTTTACATCTATAAGGCTTATTGGAATTATTTGAAATTAAATAAACTCCAAATTCACCTTTAGGTGCTTCGGTACCTGTATAAGTCTCATTAGCAGGCACATTAATTCCACTGGTATAAAATTTAAAATGGTGAATTAATGATTCCATTGATTGTTTAATATCAAATCTTGATGGTGGAGTTATTTTATGATCATCAGTTTTAATTGGACCTAATGGCATGTTATCTAAACATTGTTCAATAATGTTTATTGATTGTTTCATTTCAAAAATTCTAATTAAGTATCTATCATAACAATCACCATTAATACCAGCTAAAATATCAAAATCGATTTCATCATAAACTTCATACGGCTGGCTTTTTCTTAAATCCCATTCAAGACCAGATCCTCGTAACATAACACCACTAAATCCCCAATCTTGAGCTTCTTTTAATGATACTACACCAATATCAACAAGTCTTTGTTTCCAAATTCGATTTTCTGTTAACATTTCTTCAATCTCAAGAATTCTTAATTTAAATTGCTCCTTAAAAAGATAAATATCTGTTAACATTCCTTTAGGTAAATCAGTATGAACACCTCCTGGTCTAAACCAAGCAGCATGCATTCGTGCTCCAGAAACTCTTTCATAGAATTCCATTAACTTTTCTCTTTCTTCAAAACCCCATAGCATTGGTGTCATAGCTCCAACATCCATAGCATGACAACCAACCGCTAATAAATGATTTAAGATTCTAGTAATCTCTGCAAATAATACTCTAATATACTGAGCACGTCTTGGGATACTACAATTCACTAATTTTTCAATCGCTAAACAGTAAGTATGCTCTTGAGCTAACATAGAAACATAATCTAATCGATCAAAATAAGGTAACGCTTGTAAATAATTTTTATATTCTATTAATTTTTCAGTACCTCTATGAAGAAGACCAATATGTGGTTCAGCTCGTTCAACAATCTCACCTGTTAATTCTAATACTAATCTCAACACTCCATGAGCTGCAGGATGCTGAGGTCCAAAATTTACAGTAAAATTTTTAATCTCTTTTACTAATTCTTTTTTTAAAACCATAACAAATTATATTTAATAAGCCTAAGTAGATTTGAACTACTGACTTTACGCTTATCAGGCGTACACTCTAACCAACTGAGTTATAGGCTTGTTATTTTAAATAAATTAAAATAATTTTGAAACAACAAAATAGTGGTACTGAACTGATGGAACAACTAATAGTGCAATTGGCATGAATCCATGATTTACACCACAAATTTCACTACATTGACCAAAGAACATACCGATACGCTTTAAGAATACATTTACTTGATTTAATCGTCCTGGACATGCATCAACTTTAACACCAAATGATGGAATAGTCCAGCTATGTAGAACATCAACAGAAGTTACTAATAGTCTTAAGTGTGTATTAGATGGTAATAATACACGTTTGTTTGTTTCAAGTAATCTAAAAAAACCTAAGTAGTTTTTTTCAGCAATACTTTCTTCTGCTAATAGGTAACAAGTATATTTTAAAGTTTTATCAGAATCCATACAAGTTGCCATAGTATCGAAATCTGAGATTTCATAACTCCAAAACCACTGATGACCCATAACTTTAACAGAGATCTCTGGTGTTGAAATTTCATCCATAGAATAAAGTAAAGTGAACGATGGTGAAGCTAAATTTAATAATGTTAAAGCTGGTAAAGAGGTCCAAACGATTTCTAAAGCATTAGAATGAAAAAAGCTTTGGCTTTTTTCTGCAGTAAACTCTTCAAAATTAGAAACTGTCGCAAATAATAGCCAACCTACTAATACTACAATAACCACAATAACAAATAATAAATGTTTATTAAATTCTAATAATCCTTCCATAGTAGTTGTTGATGGATCCTGTAAACGAAGTTGTGCGAACTCGGGAGCATCGCAAAAAAAGAAAATTTTTTCTGTACTCATTTATATGGTTTAAAAAATTAATTAGACTTAGCTAAAAAAAATAATGTAATAGCAATTAATACTAAACCTCGGTAATCAAAATTATAGCCAAACATAACCCATACTTCACGTAAACATAACATTAATGTAATTGTAGTTAATATAATTAATGTATAATGATATAATGATCCTGTTTGAGCCTTATGTAATTGGTTTGCTGTTTTTAATGCTACAGATGAAAGACCTGTTGGACCAACCATTTCAAATGCTGCTCTATCAATATTCTTATAACTCATTGAATAACCAAATTTAAAGAAGAATTGCCCTATACATTCGTTATAAATTTTATCAAAGAACCATTTTTTATTTAAAAAGCTGTAAACTTTTCGTCCTAAGAATGAAGTCTTTAATGAAAATAAAATAGAACTTTGGAAGTTATAAAGGACGAAAGATAAGCTAGCACCAAATATACTTAAAGTTACAGGTAAAATTTTGTAAAAAAATTCTACAAATTCTGCATCAAATACATGAAGAGTATTAGGATTATTATAAATAGCAGCACCAAAGAAATCACTTCCTACTCCTACAATCATATCTTTTGTAAAAAATCCTACAAAGATACTTGGAATAACTAAAACACCTAATGCAATAGAGATATTACTGAAAGTTTCATGAGCAAAACCAATTACTGATCGGTAACCATTTGGTTTAACTAAAAAAGTTAAACAAACTAATCTTGTCGAATAGAATGCTGTTAAAAACGCACCGAAAGTACCTAAAAAGTAACTAAAATGGCTAAACTCAGTAAATTTACCATAAGAAAGTTCTAGAATTAAATCTTTTGAGTAAAACCCAGCTAAGAAAGGGAAACCAATTAATGCTAATGATCCTACTGTCATAGCTGAATAAGTAAACGGAACTAAATTTTTTAATCCTCCCATTTTTCTCATATCTTGCTCATCATTAACTGCATGAATAACAGCACCAGCACCTAAAAACAGAAGTGCTTTAAAGAACGCATGATTCGCTAAATGGAACACACCAACAGAATAATCAGAAAGTCCACATGAGAAAACCATATAACCTAACTGACTACAAGTTGAATAAGCAATTACTCTCTTTAAATCATTTTGTAATAAACCCACACTAGAAGCAAAGAATGCTGTACATGCACCTAAAAGTGTTACGAATTGTAAAATATTTGGTGCATATTCATATAAAAATGAAGTTCTAACAATTAAGAATACCCCAGCAGTTACCATGGTCGCTGCATGAATTAATGCAGATACAGGAGTTGGACCTTCCATAGCATCAGGTAACCATGTATGTAAACCAAGCTGAGCAGATTTACCTACAGCACCAAAAAATAAAAAGATACATACTAATGATATAATATTAAACTCCATATTTAAAAAATTAATAGTTTCTGATTTGAAAAAAGGAGCTAATGATGCTACAGTAGCATAATCAACAGACTTAAAATTAACAAATAAAATTAAGATACCAATAATTAAGCTAAAATCACCAACTCTATTAACAATCATCGCTTTAATAGCTGCTTTATTAGCTTGTACTCTAGTAAACCAAAAATTAATTAGCAAATAAGAACATAAACCAACACCTTCCCAACCTAAGAACATTTGAATAAAATTATCAGCTGTTACTAAGATCATCATAAAAAAAGTGAATAAAGATAAATATGACATAAATCTTGGTAAATGAGGATCGTGTGACATATATTCAATAGAATATAAATGTACTAATGATGAAATAAAAGTAACTACAATACACATTACTACTGTCAAACTATCAAATAAGAATCCCCAATTGATTAATAAAACTTCAGAACTAACCCAAGGAGCTAGTCTAATATATACAGGACTACCCATTAATCCTACCTCATAAAATGCGAAAAGAGATAAAAAAAATGAAATTACTAAGCAACTTGTTGTAACAATTGCTGCACCTTTTGGTCCTATTGCTCTACCGAATAATCCAGTTATACAAAAACCTATAAGTGATAAAAAAACTAATGGAATATACATTTAAAGAAAAGGATTATTAACCTTTTTATTTATTAAAAAACCCACATCTTAAGGGATTTGAACCCCTGACCATCAGCTTAGAAGGCTGGTGCTCTATCCAACTGAGCTAAAGATGCAATAAATATAATACTAACAAATTAATTATAGAATGTATCTTTTAAATAAGATTCTCCATAACAATCGAATAATTTTATATATTTATTTTGAAAATTAGATTTATTTAAAACAATATTATCAGGATTAATTACTTTTAAAAAACTATTATTTTTTTTCTCTTTATTAAGCAATCCTTTTACTTCCAACTTTAATCCAGGGAAACTTAAATCTTTAATTCTTTTAATAACTAAAAAAAATGTTAGAGGCTTAAATGAATCAATAAAAAATTCACGACTATAAAATCTAAACTCAAATTGCTCCTGAGCAGTTTTATTAACATGAGGAGATTTTAGGATAGTAACAAATTTTCTTTTTTTTTGTTTAGAAAAATATTTTATTATTGTAGGTGAAGTTTCTAGCTTTAATAAAAATTTTACAAATTTTTCTAATACTTGACTATCTTTAGAAGATACCTTAAAATAAAAAAACATTATTAGATAATAATAACTCAGAAGAAGTGGGATTCGAACCCACGATACAGAAAAGTCTATATAAAGATTTAGCAGATCTTCGCTTTAAGCCACTCAGCCATTCTTCTTTTATTATTAAAGTGCTTAACTCATTAATAAAGTTGCTTTGTAAAATAATAAATAAATAATCATTGGATCAATACATAAAATGATTAATAACAATGATAAAACAGAAATTATAAGCGCTTTTTCTGTTGTAATAGGTAGATATAACTTACCTATTAAGGTATTTTCAAAGTATAAAATTTTAATAACTCTAATATAATAAAAAGTTGAAATTACACTAAATAAAATACTTAAAAGAGCTATTAAATACGCAGATGATTTAACAACAACTAAGAAAATACCAACTTTTGCTAAAAACCCTACAATTGGAGGAATACCTGCCATAGAAAATAAAGTTATAGCCATAATTAATGCAAGCATCGGGTTAGATTCATTTAAAAGTACTAAATCACCTAACTCTTTGTTTGTTTTATTAAAATAAGAAGTTCGTTTTTGAATTAAAAATAAGTACACTGCCCAAAAGCATAACCCAGAAACCATGTATATTACTAAGTAATAAAACATCATTTGAACTCCTTCTATATTACCAGTACTAAAAGATAGTAATAAATAACCTGTATGACTTATTGAACTATATGCAAGTAAAGTTTTTAATTTTCTTTGTTCTAACCCACCGATTGATCCTACGAAAACACTTAACACAGCGAATACAAAAAAATAAACTTGAAAATTACCAACAAAAATTGGATAAAAACTTATATAGCAAAGTCTTAATAGCAACATAAATAGTGCCATTTTAGGAACTACAGCAAAAAAGAAAGTTGTTGTATTAGGTGATCCTTCATAAACATCTAAAGACCAATAATGAAATGGAGCAATAGATAACTTAATAAATAAACTAATACAAATTAGAATAAATCCAATAGAAACTAATTCAGTATTTAATGTAGCTAAACCATTAACTGCTCCAACAACTTCCATATTATTATATGAACTTAAAATGTATTTTAATAATAATAAGCTTGCACTCACACCATTTGTATCTAATGAAGATAAACTAGCACAAGAGTAATCAGTAGCTTTAGCTACTAAAACGCTATTTTGCTGAATTGCAAACCAAGAACTGTTAAAAGCAATTAAAGAATTAAAGTATTCAACACCTGGTGATACTAATGAAGATACTAATGCGAATGAAGGAAAAACTAATAAAACATCAGAAAGCTTGTTTTTAGCGCACCATTCAATTAGACCTTCACCCTCAGTTGAAGATACAATAGTAGAAGTAGATGATTTATCACAAGCCTCTATTAAACCAAAAATAGACTGATCATAAACCATTTCATAACTTCCAAGAGTAAGCTCATTAGCTGAGTAATTATTTACTAACTCTAATGACATAGGTGAGCTTACACTAGTATTATCAAGTGATAATAATGAAAAAAACATTTGAAGATCGTCAAAACTTAAACTTCCCATACAACCATAAACAACAGCTGAACCAAATAAGAATAATGTTGACGATAAAGCTCCAATAATGAAATATTTTAAACCACTTTCTATTGAGTAGCTAGAATTTCTTTTAAATGCAGCCATGATATAGAAAGCAATACTATGTAATTCAATTGCTAAATAAGCTGTAATTAAATCATTTGCAGAGCATAATAATAATAAACCTAAAATTGAAATAGTAATTAAAACAACATACTCAAAATTATTTTGAGCAGGTTCATCTCTAAATGAAATATTAATTAACAATAAGAAAAAAATAGATGTTACACAAATAGTAAGCTTAGATGCAAAACTAAAATAATCATTAATAATAAAATTGTTACTAGTTGAAATATTCATAACTAGTAAGTCTTCATTTAAAATAAGAAAACATGATAAAATAATTAATAAAGTACCAATATAATAAATTTGTGAATTTAAAATAACAAACCCAGCTTTACGATTATAAGCTGTACTAATCGCATAAAAAGTAAGTTGAAGAATAGAACAACTTAAAAAGAGTTCTGCTGAAAGAGACATCTCTGTTAAATGATATATTTGAAATTGAAATAATTCTAAAGGCATCATATATTGTTAAGAATGGGATTTGAACCCATAAATACCTAAATAAATAATATTATTTTCATCTTAACATTTTCATTTAACTTTAATAAAACAAACTTAGTTAACTTTATAATTTACTAATTTTGTTTCAATAATTCCAATTAATGGAACTAAGAACAAGAAGAATGAAAAGTAATAAATAGAAGCAAACTGTCCTAATGCAATAAATGGATCAGTAATTGGAGCTTGTCCAACCCACATTAATGTAAGGAAATCTGCAACAAGTAACCAGTAGAATACTTTAAACAATGGTCTATAAGTAGTATTTCTAATGTAACCTGTGTATGTATAAGGAATTAATAACATAACTAGAATAGCACCTACCATTGCAATAATACCTGCTGCTTTGTGAGGAATAGATCTTAGAATAGCGTAGAATGGTAAGAAATACCACTCAGGAACTAAATGCTTAGGAGTTTCCATAGGATCCGCTGGAATACAGTTATCTGGGTGATTTAAAAAATTTGGAAAGAAGAATACAAAGCAACCAAAGAATAATAAGAAACAAGTAAAAGCAAATAAATCTTTAGCAAAATAGTATGGGTAGAAAGGTACATCATCTACTCCAGTATCACTACCAATTGGACTAGTAGAACCTTCTTTATGTAATAATGCTAAGTGGATTAATGTTACTCCTGCAATAATAAAAGGAAGTAAAAAATGTACACTATAGAATCTTCTTAATGTTGGAGCATTAACAGTAAAACCACCCCAAAGCCATTCAACAATTACTTGACCTCCTGGGATTGCTGTAACCATGTTAGTAATTACAGTAGCCCCCCAGAAACTCATTTGACCCCATGGTAGTACATATCCGGTGAATGCTGTTCCCATAATTAATAGGAATAACACTACTCCAGAGCACCATAGTAATTGCCGTGGTTTCATATAAGATCCATAATATAGTCCTCTAAAAATGTGCGAATAAACAACAATAAAGAACATAGATGCACCATTTGCATGTACATATCGAATAAACCAACCATTAGGAACATCACGCATAATGTATTCTACACTTGCAAAAGCTAAATCAATATTAGCAGTATAGTGAGTAGATAAAAGAATACCTGAAATAATTTGAATTACTAAGCACATACCTGCTAAAGATCCAAAACTCCATGCGTAAGTTAAACCAATAGGTGTTGGGTAATGGATTAAATGGCTATCAACAAAACCTAAAAGGTAGTTTTTATTCCATCTAAATTTATTTAAAGACACGTTTCTAGCACGTGTTCGTGTTGCCAATGATGTTTGTTTTACAATTTCATTCATACCTAAATCATTTTTTTTTAAAAGGTTAGTAACCATTTTATTAACTTAAAAGTTAATATAAATTACATTAAAGTACTTGCTGGTAAATTAGTTGGTTCTAAATTACCCCACCAGTAAATGTTAATGAATAAGAATAACCATACTACATCTACAAAGTGCCAGTACCAAATTGCTGACTCAAATCCAAAATGGTGAGTATTTGTTGTATGATTTAAAACAATTCTAACAAATGATATAGCTAAAGCAACGGTACCTACAAACACATGGAATCCATGGAAACCAGTTGCCATATAGAAGCAAGAACCATAAATACCATCACTAATATTAAATGGAGCAGAAACATATTCTAAACCTTGGAAATAAGTGAATAGTGCAGCTAATGATAGAGTATAGATTAATGCAATAATGGTATGTCGTTTAGCATTTAAAATAATTGCATGATGCGCCCAAGTAACTGTAGCACCAGAACTTAACAAAATAAAAGTATTTGTTAAAGGAATGGTGTAAGTATTCATAGATGTAATTGCATGAGGAGGCCATACACCACCAATATTATACACTGGAGCTAAACTAGAATGAAAGAAAGCCCAGAAAAATGCTAAAAAAAACATAACCTCAGAAATGATGAAAAGAATCATACCTAATCTTAAACCTCTTTGAACTACAAAAGTATGGTGCTCTTCATAAGTTGCTTCTCTAACAATATCTCTCCACCAAACAAACATAACGAAAAGAATCATAATAAAGCCACTGAAGAACAGAGTCCAACCTCCTACCATTCTATGCATGTAAAGAACACCTCCTGTAGTAAACATAAAAGCACCTAATGATGCTAGAAGAGGCCAAGGACTAGGATCTACTAAGTGAAACTGATGAGTTGTATTTAAATATTTAAAATCAAATTTATTCTTTAAAGTGCTCATAGCATTTTTATACTATTAACTCCACTCGATAGCTCCCACACACCAAGCGTAAATAAAACCAATTCCTAACTCAACTAAAAACTCAACCATTGACCAAAACCCTAGTAAATTTAATTGTGAAATTGATGTACACCAAGGTACTAAAAAGATAATTTCAATATCAAATAAAATAAACAGAATTGCGATGATATAGAATCTAACATTAAATTGGTTTCTAGTATCACCATAAGCTTCAAACCCACATTCATATGTTGAAAGCTTTTCGGTTTCTGGACTTTGAATTACTAAAAAATATGATAGAACTACTATCACAAGTGCAAGAACTGTTGCAAAACAGAAGTAAATAAAAATTCCTAAATACTCTTCTCTAATAGGTGAGTTGTTCAATAAATTAAATTGTTCTAAATAATTATTAGAAACTAAAAAATTTTGTAAAAAAAGATTAATACCCATGTTTTATAAAGTTATACTAAAAAAAATTAGTAGTACTTGATCTTGTAATTTTTGAACAATTTACAAGAACATATGAATTATAACTAAAAGAGTCCTTACCGTTACCGTTAAAGAAATCGTCTAACCAACCTTTTACTTTTGTATTTAATACTTTAACTTTTACAGATTTAAGATTGTTAGTTGATGCGCTAGATAATGGTAAATTCTTTTTGGTTAAATAAAAACTTAAACTAACTAAAGTTTGAACTGCATAAAATTGAAAGTTAACATAATTTTTAAAATTAAAAGAGTTAACAGAATCAAAATTAATTAATTTATTATCTTTTGTATTGTTAAAGAATAAAACAGATTTTGTATTCGCATAAAATTTTCTAGTAATTTGCCAGCTAGCCTTAGAGTTCTTTTTAAAATTAATTAGTTTTGTAGTTCTTTTGATAAAACCTTGAGTATTAATATAAGTTTCATTATCTTCTAAGAATAAGCTAGTTGGTAAGTGAAAATAATTATTGAACAGTTTGTTTTGCCCTTTACTATATACAGAATCATTTATAGAATTAACATTATGATCAACTAAAACTTTATTTGGTAATGTTGATGGCATATTAAAGATATCTAATAAATGTAACTCTACTAGCTTTTTCATGTTTGCAGTAGAACCTAAAGAAGCGTTAATACAATATAAACCAAAAAAGTTAACAAAATCTTCTGTAGACAGAGGTAAAAATCTATTTAAAGATTGAATTCCCACACTACTAATATTATGATTTAATACATTAACATTATTCCATGCTGTATCTAAAACATTTACATACTTTAAAACTTCAGCAAATACTTTTGCATCATTTCGTTTAAAAATTTCTGTATTAGTAATAACAACTGGAAATTCTGCATTTTTAATATCTTGGCATGATAAATGAGAACCTTCTGCTAATGATTTTAAAATACTAAAATTTGAACCTAAATTATAAACTGGAAAAGTAAGATCTAACATTGAACCAACATTTAATAATTTAAAATTTCCTTTTAAGAACCGTTGTCTTAGATTTAAATTAAGAACATAACCTTCATATCTAGGGTTTGTATTTATTAGAATACCTAAAGATGACATATGTAATTTTGGTTTATCTAATGTTGAACTTAACTGATATTGACTTTCAAAATCATTAAAGCCTTTATGACTTTCTACTTTTCTTAGTTCAACTAATGAACAATTTTGTTTTAATAAATATAACATATTTAAAGTTTCTAAACTTAAATTTTCAAATGCAAAAATAAACGAAAATGCATTTCTTTTATGTAAATTTAAGTGGTCAATAAAATACATTAATTCGGAAATATCTGAAAAAAATCCTTCCCAATTTGTTTGTTTATCATCTGAAGATTTGTCAAACATACCGTCAAAAAATAATCTACCTTTATCAGTTAACCAAGGTGTACTTGGATCATTTGGTTCTGCCAAAAATATTTGATTTTCTCGAATTGATAACCGTAAACTTACTCCAAAACTATCAGTTGGATCAATACCTTCTCCTTCAATAAATTCCCATTCTCTTAACTCATCTGAAAATACTTTAAGTGTTAATGCTCCCATTTAATAAATTATTTAAGCGATAGTGGGTTCGAACCACTGACTTTCTCGTTGTAAGCAAGACACTCTACCAACTGAGTTAATCGCTTTTGACGGAGGAGGGACTTGAACCCCCGACAGTTGGATTATGATTCCAACGTTCTAACCAACTGAACTACCCCGCCTTAAATTATAAAAAATTTACAATACATTTTTTCTAGACAATTGACGAAAAAGAGATTGCTCACGAACTTTACCTTTACTAGATGCAGATTTAACTGTTAAGAATGCTACTCCAATAACTGCTAAATAAAGGATTAAACCTGCCATTAAAATTTGTAATACATAATGAGTGTAGAAAATTTGACCAAAAACGTATACATCTGAAAGAGAATCTAATTGATCATACCAATTTAAATAATTGTTATGCTCTACTGAACTCATATTTGTGTCTTTAGAGAAAACTTTTGAGAACGCTCCATAAATTTCAATGAATAAAGTAATAAAAATAAAACTACCCATTGGTAAATAAAGACGGCTTGTCTGTAAATCTCTATATTTAATATCTAACATCATTACTACGAATAGAAATAAAATTGCGATAGCACCTAAATAAATTATAAGAAAGAAAAATGCTAAAAATTCACTTTCAAATAAAAATAAAAGAATAGAAGATGCTAAAAAACTTGTTACTAAAAATAGAACAGAATGAAGAGGGTTTCTTGAGATAATAACCATTGAAGCACTAACTAATACTAGTGCACACATAAAATAAACTAATACAATCATTTTATGTCAGAGGCAGGATTCGAACCTACAAACTTTAGGGCATGAACCTAACATGCTAACCAATGCACTTCTCTAACAAACGGTTAAAATAGTTTTTAAGTTATTCCCGAATATCAGTATTTAAAAAAACTTTTAAACCAAACTCTTGAAAACAATTTTCAGGTTAAAATGAAAAAAGGGTTTGAACCTTTATGCTAATTATAGCATTTCCAACTTAAATTTCATTTTGTTCCAGCTACACGTTCACGTACAGCTACCTTGTTACGACTTCATCCAAATTATCAATCTCTCAATGGGCTTTATAAAAACCTTCAAGCGAAACTAATTCTTTGCAAGTGACGGGCGGTGTGTACAAGGCCAAGTTACATGTTCACCGCAACGTGCTGATTTGCGATTACTAGTGATTCCAACTTCATGTAGGCGAGTTGCAGCCTACAATCCGAACTGGGAAAATTTTTGTTGATTACCTTAAAATTACTTTTTTGTCACTTTTTGTAATTTTCATTGTAGCACATGAAGTAGCCCAATTCATTAGGGTCACATTGACTTGACTTCATTCTTACCTTCCTTCAACTTATCGTTGACCGTACTTTTAAAGCAACTAAAAGAAAATCTTTTAATACGTTAAAAATTTAAAAGTAAGAGTTGCGCCCGTTTCAGGACTTAACCAAACATCTCACGACACGAGCTGACGACAGTCGTGCAACACCTGTAAAAAAATAGTTAAAACAATTCGTTAAAATTAAATAACTATTAAACTATGTCAAGAATTGGTAAGGTTTTGCGCGGATTATCGCATTAAACCACATGCTCCACCACTAGTGTTAGACCCCCGTCAATTCCTTTGAGTTCCAATCTTGCGATCGTACTCTTCAGGCGGAGTGCTTATTGCGTTAGCTTGAAAATCTAAATAATATAAAAAATATTACAATTAAATTACAGCACTCAGAATTTACGGCGTGGACTACCGGGGTCTCTAATCCCGTTTGCTACCCACGCTTTCGTCCCTCAACGTCAGTTTATACCAAAAAGTTGCCTTCGCTATTGGCATTCCTTTATATATCTACAAATTTCACCTCTATCGTATAAAATTCTACTTTTCTGTATTAAACTCATAGTAAAATAGTATTAATTGCTGTGTTAAGATTAGGTCTTAAAATTTAACAAAAAACTTACTTTACCGTCTACGGACTCTTTACGCCCAGTCATGCCGGATAACGCTTGCCCTTCCCGTATTACCGCGGCTGCTGGCACGAGTATTAGCCAGGACTGATTCAATTAAATAATGTCATTATCTTCTTTAATTAAAGGATCTTACAACTTAAATAAGCCGTCATCACCCAGTTAGTATTGCTGGATCAAACTTTCGTTCATTGTCCAATATTCCTCACTGCTGGCCAACGTATTAGCCTGGACCTTATTTCAGTTCCAGTGTGGTTGATCATCCTCTCAGATCAACTAAAGATCATCGGCTTGGTAAGCTTTAAAATTACCAACAACCTAATCTTAAGCATATTTATCTTTCAGCGGATTGAACCCTTTATTATTATTCAGTATTTTATTTCCTAAAAGGAAATAGTTGTCCTGATCTGAAAGGTAAAATTTTGCATTTACTCACCCGTTCGCTACGAAATATAATTCCGTTCAACTTGCATGTGTAAAGCATACTAGTAGCGTTCATCCTGAGCCAGGATCAAACTCATATTGTTATTAATTACATACATTTATATTTTAATACATAACTAATTAGAATTAAAATCTAAAAGAACCAGAATTTAACTTAGTTCTAAAATAGTAAAAAGTTTATTAAATTTATTTTTAGTACTTGTTAGCTAAGAACCTTACAATTCTTACACACCAAGCCTATCAATGTAATCATCTATTACATTTTTAAAAAAATCTGTATCGAGGTTAATTTCTCACTTAGATGCTTTCAGTGATTATTTATTATAGATGTAGCTACTCGACTATGCTATTGGTATAACAATCGATGCACCAGGGATCTACTATTCCCGGTCCTCTCGTACTAAGGTCTAGTCCTCTTAATTTTTAACACTTACGGTAGATAGGGACCAAACTGTTTCACAACGTTCTGAACTCAGATCATGTACCGCCTTCATTGGCGAACAGCCAAACCCTTGGAACCGCCTTCAGCTCCAGGATGCGATAATCCAACATCGAGGTGCCAAACCACCCCGTCGATAGGGTCTCTAGAGGGTGATTAGCCTGTTATCCCCGGCGTACCTTTTATTCGTTGAGCGATGATCTTTTCCACTCAGAATCACCGGATCACTATAACCGACTTTCGTCCTTGCTCGATTTGTCAATCTTACAATCAGGCAAACATATACTATTATGCTTTAAAGTTGTTCTAGTTCAACTTAAGTCTACCTTTGCACGCCTCCGTTACTCTTTAGGAGGCGACCGCCCCAGTCAAACTACCCATTATACAATGTCTTATGTAATAAGTAATGAAAAATTTTTAGAGTGGTATTTCAATGATGTTTATTTTACTTGCTAGCGCAAGTAATTATTAAATAACAACTTCCCACTTATGCTACACAAAAAAAAATTCATTACAATGTATAACTATAGTAAAGGTGCACGGGGTCTTTCCGTCTAGCCGCAAGAAGTTCGCATCTTCACGAACAATTCAATTTCACTGAGTTTATGTTGGAGACAGTGGGACAGTCGTTACGCCATTCATGCAGGACACCAATTAAATGCCAAGGAATTTCGCTACCTTAGGACCGTCAGAGTTACAGCCGCCGTTTACTGGGAGTTAGAGTCAAAGCCAAAAGACTTCTTCCTTTAATCTTGCAGCACTGGGCAGGCGTCAGTCTCAATACATCTTCTTACGAATTAGCAGAGACCTGTGTTTTTGTTAAACAGTCGCTGTCCCCGATTTTGTGACAACCCTATATAGTTGCCTACATAGAGTCACTCCTTATCCCGAAGTTACGGAGTCATTTTGCCGAGTTCCTTCAACATAATTCTCTCAAGCGCCTTAGTTTACTAAACTTGTTCACCTGTGTCGGTTTAGGGTACGGTTAAATATATTAAAAGCTATTTCTTGAAAATGCTATAAAACTTCTATTGAAACCATAAAATAAAAATAATATTTGCACTTTGTCACTTTTAAAAAATAAAAAATTATTTTTATCCCATTAAGTAAAACTTTCGTTTTTCTCTTAGGGGCCGTCTAACTCTAAATACCAAAACGGATTAGCCTTGTTTTGGAAACCTTGAACTTAAGGCGACAATGTTTTACACATTGTTTATCGTTACTCATACCAACATTATCATTTCTGATATCTCCATCTTATATTACTATAAAACTTCTTCAACATACAGAACGTTCTGCTACCATTTTAATCTAAAATCTACAATTTCGGCAAATAATTTTAGTTCCAAACATTTTCAATGCAAAAAAACTAAACCAATGAGCTATTACGCTTTCTTTAAAGGGTGGCTGCTTCTAAGCCTACCTTTCGGTTGTCAACATTTTTTCACAATTTTTTCACTTAATTATTTTTAAGAGCCTTAATTAGTAATCTGGGCTGTTTCCCTTTTGACTATGAATCTTAGCACTCATAGTCTGTCTGTTTAAAATCATTTTAATAACATTCGAAGTTTCAATAAACTCAGTAAAACTTTACGTCCCCATTGCTTATCGAGAGCTCTACCTTTATAAAAGTTTTTTAAACGCTCTACTTAAATAGATTTCGCAGAAAACCAGCTATCTCTAAGTTTGATTAGCCTTTCACTCCTAACCACAGATCATCCCAGTATATTGCCACATACACGGGTTCGGTCCTCCAATAGGCGTTGCCGCCTAATTTTCAACCTGTCCATGGTTAGATCACTTAGTTTCGGGTCTTATTCTAGAGACTAATAAGCAATTTAAAACTTAATTTCTTTACGCCTACATATTTTATTATTTAAGCTCGCCACTAAAATAAACTTGTTGGTCCATTATACAAAAGGTACGTCATTACTTCAAAAAGCTCTGACAGATTGTCAGCATTAAATTTCAAAATCTTTTCACTTTCGCGAAGTCTTTTTCACTTTTCCTTTACAGTACTTTTCACTATCAGTCATTAAAATTTTTAGATTTTGAGGGTGGGCCCTCAATTTTTAAACAAAACATGACTTGTTTCGTTCTACTTTTACAAAAACTTAAAACTTATTCTACAGGGCTATCCTTTAACAGGTTACCTTCTCTGGCTATTCAAATATTGAATAAGTTATAATGTTTTTAAATCTATTGCCGCATTCGATCGCCACTAATAACAGCATCTCGGTTGATTTAAACTTTGGTTACTTAGATGGTTCAGTTCACCAAGTTTGTGTTTAAAATTATTTAAACCTTTTCCAATCTATAAGAAATCGGTTTTCCGAATTTATGGAAAATTGTAAATCTCAGCATAATATATCTACTCCTTACAATATTTCGTTATAAAACGTCCATTTACATTTTAATGCTTAAGTATCCATTTAATGCCTTACTAACTTTTTACTAATATATAAAATTAATTGGAGGCGAGTAACAGGACTTGAACCTGTAACTTCTAGAACCACAACCTAACACTCTAACCAATTGAGTTATACCCGCCATAAAACTGAAAGTAGTAAAAAGAATATTCTTAACGGGACTTGAACCCGTATTGCTACTGTGAAAGAGTAGTGTCCTAACCAATTAGACGATAAGAACTAACTAAAAATCTACCTTATAATATACACATTTTAAAAACTTAAAGAATAAGTAATTCTTTTTTAATTACTCATATCAACTTTATTTCCCCCCAATTATTTAATGTATATATTTATATACTATTCTTTCAATTACTTATATATATTAACTTATAACCCCCTCCCCCCCTCTTCTTATTATAGTTCGAAAAATTTGGTAAACGCAAAAAAACGCAAAAGTTGTTTTTGTCCTTATCTGGAGAGACTTATTTTTGGGGTAATTTTTTTGTTTTTTTTTGTTTTTACGCTTTTTGGTCAAAAAAGTGAATTTTTAGTTAAATATTAGGTTGAATCACTTCAATTTTTAACGATTTATAAAAATATTAGGTTGAATCACTTCAATTTTTAACGATTTATAAAAATATTAGGTTGAATCACTTCAATTTTTAACGATTTATAAAAACATTAGGTTGAATCACTTCAATTTTTAACGATTTATAAAAACATTAGGTTGAATCACTTCAATTTTTAACGATTTATAAAAATATTAGGTTGAATCACTTCAATTTTTAACGATTTATAAAAACATTAGGTTGAATCACTTCAATTTTTAACGATTTATAAAAACATTAGGTTGAATCACTTCAATTTTTAACGATTTATAAAAATATTAGGTTGAATCACTTCAATTTTTAACGATTTATAAAAACATTAGGTTGAATCACTTCAATTTTTAACGATTTATAAAAACATTAGGTTGAATCACTTCAATTTTTAACGATTTATAAAAA